AACGAAAAAAAACAACCAAATTTGACCCATAACATCTATGTCAGCTTTTCTATCTTGAATCCATTCAAGGTGGCTCGCTTTATAGATGATCCCTCTATAAGAGGAAGATTGGAAAAATCTTTCTAGTTACTTCGTTCTCTATTTCTAGTGGAGAGAATCCTGAGGAAAAGTCTTTTTTTTTCTACCGAGCTAAAAAAATATGTTGATGTCTATAGTAAACCAAAGTCATCATTTTATAGCTATTTTACTTCAATTTTCCCTCGACAAATAAAAAATAGAAGATTTAGTTACGATTAGAATTTTTTTTTACTTTCCTTATCCATGGATTCATACTCATTCAATTGGAAGTATTGATCCAATTCAATAAGAATTCTGTTTCGTAATTTCAGAATCCAATTTTCAAATTTTGAATTTTTATTTGGATAAAAATCACGAGAATGTGGATTTGTCCTCGAATTTGTCATTGCGAGGTAAAGGGTTAAATCCTTTTTAAGAAATGAAGTTTTTGTTCGGAATACAAAGAAAACCGAAGGACCCCTTAACTATTAGGGGATTCATAGAACGAATCTCACTTTTACCACTAAACTATACCCGCTACAATGTCATTATTATATAGAAATGGGTTTTTGTCGAACAAAAAAGAATTGTGGCGGTATCAGCAAAAATCCTGAAACTTAGAGTGTTGATGCCTTTTGTCAGGTGACTCTAATTATTACTAAAAGGGATGATTTAAATAACCTATTCTATCTTTTTTGCTGAAGGGTTTTGGACCGATTAGGGTTCGATAAAATAACGTCAGTTATAATTATAATATAAAAATAACTAATGGAAGAATTCAAAATGGAACCCCCCTTTTTTCAAGTAAAGAAGTTCTCAAACAAAAAGGAGAGGATCTTTTTAATTATCCTTTTTTTTACGTATAGTTTTAGGAATTAGTTCCAACTATATCTAGTAATCTAGTAAAAAAAAACATAGTACCTTTTCAACTAAAGTATTTTGAAAAGGCCCGGCTAGGTACTAACCCGGCCAGGCCGTGGGAATGAAAAAGCCCTTACTCTTATTTTATCAAAAAAAAAAATAATGGGATTGTAGTTTAACCGTCTTTAGATCCCTATTTTAGATCTATATAATAAAAGAATAAAGGAAAAATAAAGAAGAAATATTCTTTTCAATCCTTACCTTATACATGTTAAGTAATGTAACATAGTACTTATTCTTTTTCAACTGGAGAGATGGCTGAGTGGACTAAAGCGTCGGATTGCTAATCCGTTGTACGAGCTATTCGTACCGAGGGTTCGAATCCCTCTCTTTCCGTTTCCGTTGAATTTGTTTTCTTTAATATTTATCGGAAAGGAAATCTTTTTTATTTTCTTTTCTAGAAAAATTCCTAGTTAAAGGAGTAAATTGAAAAAATGGTAAGGAAATTTTAAAATAAAGCAAAAGAAACAAAAAAGTCTTCTCCTATTTTTTTATTCTTCTCGTCCAGGATTACGTCCTGGATCATTAGATAGGAATCCGAAGATGAAGAGAGAAACAAAGAATATAACTACTGTGTAAACGAAGAGTTTGAGAGTAAGCATTACACAATCTCCAATATCATTTTTTTTGTAAAAAAGAGAATAGATTCGTCATTTTTATACCCCATATTCTAACTATTTAGATACTAAGAAATGAAGCTGCTTCAAAAAAAATGAATTTTCAGAAATTCAGTTGTAATATTTGGAAGAAGACTCTTTCATTATCAAAAGTCTCTTTAATATTAATATCCAAAACCAAAATAGTTAATTGGTGGGTAACCCACTAGAGTTTTTCACCGGAAAAGCGTCAGAATGCAGAAATGGGGTGATCCAGATTTAGGGCAACTGGTTTCATTTGCACCAAGAGCTCAGCCCTATCTGATCTTATCAATTATCCATTGTTAATATTTTTTATCGAATAAAGGATGCATTTTTCTAGAACAGTATTATTATTATATTAAATATCTCAGCGAAAGCTTACAGCAGCTTGCCAAACAAAGGCTAAGAGAAAAAATAGCAGAGGTATAACTGGCATAAGATCTACAATTGGATTTAAAAAGGCGTAGGCCTCAGGTAATTTGGCAAATAAAACATGAATCGAATAAAGGTCAGAATTAAGACAGATACCGCTCAAACTGAAGATATTAAGCATAACAAAAGTTTTTTGTTCTTGGAGATAATTGCTTTTTGATTGAGTTATTGATATAAGAGAAAATGAAGAAAGTAAAAAAGTAAAATAGACTCAAAAACTCTTCTTTTTCTTTGAATTTACCCAATCAAAAACCCTTCTATTTTCAATTCAAAATAGAAGAAATTCGAATTTCATACAATATCCTATATCTTAATTAAATTATATGTAATGATCAATCCATTTTTATATAATTCTATATCGACACGTGTTTAAAATTATCTATTCCATAGAAATTTTGGCTGGAATTGACGAACAACCACTACTAACACTAGTGTTTATTAGTGAAGAATATAAGAAGTGGGGCGTGGCCAAGTGGTAAGGCAACGGGTTTTGGTCCCGCTATGCGGAGGTTCGAATCCTTCCGTCCCAGAGGATATGGATTATATGCGACTAAAGAACGCTTTTTTTTTTGAAAACCCTCGTTTATTTACAATAACAGAGTAATAGCCTATTGGATAGAATTTGATTCTTCTTTCTACTTTAAATTACTAATACTAATTTTTTTCTGAACCATGTCTTTTTTAGAAACTTAATTAAGTTCAAATGACAGATATATTTTTATATTCAGTATAACTAACATAAACCACACTAGTTTGAATAAAAAAAGAAGTTGTACAGCCCTTTCATCGGCGGCACATGCTCTTTCAGATTCATACTGAAGGTAAGTACTTAGAAAAACTGTACCTGCCTTTTATTTAATTTAAAGTAAAGGGATATATCGATTAATTTAGTAAGACGTTTTCAATTCTAAACAAAAGTCTTGGTAGTAAGTGAATTCAATCGAGGGTATTAAGTCTCTTCAGACAAAACTTTAGTGGGATAAAATAAAAATTAGGAACAAGAGCTTAATCCGAATCCTTTTTTTATACTTATCCTAGCTCACCTAGTGTATCTCGGAAAAAGGCCTGCTTTTTATTTATGCTTCATCATCTCCCTAACGAAAAGTATCCATTTTAATAACTTTATCTGTTCTACAAACCTCATTAATAAAAGATCAAGTAAATTACATACGTAACAGATGCTTTTTTGTTTGAACCCCCTTTTTTAGGTATTTCCATTTTTGCTCTAATTCAAAAAATGAATTAATAATTGTAAATCTAGCTAACAATTTTGAGAGGAGGCGATTCGTCTATTCTAGTCACTTTATGGAAAAGATTACAGAAAATTTACTTTCAAGTGGGGACTTCAATGTATTGTTCTATTTAAGTAACAACAGTGTTTTTCTTTTTGTGACAAATATTTATGATCCTTTTAATTGAAATAGTTAATCCAGAATTAAGAATTAAGTTGACAGTTGTTTAACTTAGCGAATAGATACGGAAATCCTTTACTCATTCGATTCCTATTTCTGTAATCAGATAAAGCAATAAGGAAGAAAAATTTTCCACAGATATCACTCTTTTTATCCACTTCATAAAAAAAAACCTGGAATTTTTTTTTTACTTAGCTATTTTCCTTAACCTATCGATGGTTGAATTAATGGATTTTTCTATCTTAGGATAGGCTGAAAACATGTATTGTATTCAAATAATGATGTTGAAGTAGGAAATAAATGTGTTTTCAATATTTTCCATGATTTCCTGTGAGTTCTCGGTACTCGACGAGGTGGATTCATTAAAACGAACTCCTTGATTCATGTTATTTTTATTGTATTTTTATTATATCATTCTATTCTTCTATAACTTAAATATAAAAAAAAAAAATAATAATACTTTATTATACAATCAAATTTGGAATTCAAATAGGGGATTTAAGGTGAATTCTTTGTGAGTACTTCCTTAGAAAAGAATTTCGCTACCCATATACACATAAAATAGATTACTATATCCGGAGTACTGACCAAACCAATGACTACTCATGATTCCATTTCTAAACTATAGGATGTTATGGTAAAACTTCGTTTGAAACGATGTGGTAGAAAGCAACGTGCGACTTGAAGCACATGATCAGTTGTGGATTCTTACATCCGTCATTTTAGATCGCAATGAAGGTGCCCTTGGCTCGACATCTTTTGTTCTGTTCTATTACTCTCAATTGTAATTCAAATAGTCCATAATATGATGGAGCTCGAGTATAAAGTATTGATTGATTTCTCAGGGGCAAGAATCTAGGGTGAGTGTCAATGAATAAGTTGGAACAACTTCGTAAGTGTATATTCAAGATATAAATCGAAAGGATCGAATTCGAACACGTTTCAAACCCGTTTTTCGAATTGGTAAAACTCTTTTGATCAAAAGTGTATAAAGCGGGAATCAAGCATTTGAATGATTCTTTGATATAAGAAATCATAAAAAGGGGTATGTTGCTGCCATTTTGAAATGATTAAGGATCACCGAAGTAATGTCTAAACCCACGGATTCAAAGTAAAGCTAAAACATGTTGGAACAAGGAAAGACTTTTTTCAATTGTCTTAATAACTAGAGAAGAATAAAAAACTTCTAAACGAGACAGAAAGAGGTTAGAGACCACTCAATAACGGAAATGCCTCAGGCCATTCTTTAAACTATTTGAGAGTTATCTAACTTGAGTTATGAGTACGAATGCCTTTTTTGTTTTTTTGAAAACAAGAAAGGGCTTTATTTTTATTCTATTTATTTAATTATTTTAGGGATCTACTTCTACTTGGCATTTAAATTATAGAATTTCGAATCATTTTTTCTTGAGCCGTACGAGGGGAAAACTTCTTATACGGTTCTGGGGGGGGGGTATTCCATCTATCCCAATGAGCCGTTTATCGAATTGTTGCAATTGATGTTCGAACCCGAAGAGAAGGCAGAGATCTTCGTAAAGTGGGTTTTTATGATCCGATAAGGAATCAAACCAATTTAAATGTTCCGGCTATTCTCTATTTCCTTGAAAAGGGGGCTAAACCGACAGGAACTGTTCATGATATTTCAAAGAAGGCAGATGTTTTTAGGGAACTTTTTCTTAATCAATCGAAATTCAAGAAATAAAAAAAAGAGTGTGGGTATGACTCGGATCTAATCTAAATTTTTATACCTTTCCTTTACTATTCTCTTTCTTACTCTAATCAGAACCCATTTTTATTCTTCCTCTAAAACCACATGATAAGAACGAAAATACCTTGTATTGGTATTGTGAAAATCTTCAAATGAATAGAATAGCTCAAGAACTTGGATCTACAAATTCTGATATTCCTTTTAATTGGATGGTTTTCTTTGGAGTTCTAAAGGACGAGATAAAATTTGCTTTGTCAACTTCTATTGATTAATTAATTCCAATATATTTATATATATATATTTTTTTCCTATTTGCTAGTTCCATTTAGTTTTTATCTATCTATCTATGTAGATAATCCATGTAGTGCCAATCCAACACAAGTCCTTCTTTTTTTCTTAGTAATTTCGATTAAAATGGAATTTCTTGTCGCTTTTGTATTGTATTTTTTTCTCAACATTTATCTTGACAACAGTCTATCGAACAAATATAATTAGATCGTGGATAAAAAGAAAAGCACCCATTTATCTTCGTTCCATAGATTTTGGTTTTTCTTTCCTTCATTTTTTATTAGTTTTTAGTTCAATGTTTTGATTATGTCATGCAATCTTTAGTTTGGTTTTGACTGGATTTATAGACTTTTTTGGCTTGGGGTTGCTAACTCAACGGTAGAGTACTCGGCTTTTAAGTGCGACTAGGATCTTTTACATATCTGGATGAAGCAAGGGATTCGTCCATACCGTCGGTAGAGTTTGTACGACCACGACTGATCCTAAATGGGAATGACTGGAAAAAATAGCATGTCGTATCAATAGAGAATTCTAAAACTGTTTCATTCGTAAAAGCTTGGTCCTGATTTGACTTCTTGGAGCAAAAAAAATGAATTGAAAGTTGGGTCAGGTGAATAAATGGATAGAGCCCTTTGGCTCCAATTGTAGGGAAACAAAAAGCCACGTGCTTGTGTTCGTAATTTGAATGACTAACCGATCTAATTATATGTTAAAAATATATTAGTGCCCGCTACGGGAAAGGCTTCGCCCATGAATGGATTATCCATTAAAAAAGAATCCTAACTATTCTCCATTTTAGAGGGGAGATGACTGTGTAAAAGAAGCTGTATATTGATAAATATCCATTTTCCAAAATCAAAAGAGCGATTAAGTTGAAAAAATAAAGGATTTCTAACCGCCTTCTTATAATGAATCTAATAAATTATTTATATGGAAAAGAGAGGATAGAGAGTCCGTTGATGAGTTTACTTATCTCCGAGGTGTTTATTCTTTATATTCCTCGAATACCTTGTTTTGACTGTATCGCACTATGTATCATTTGATAATCCACGAAATCCATTATCTTTTATTCCAATCGAATTTCCATTTTAAATTTAAATGGAGGAAGTTAAAGGATATTTAGACCTCGATAAGTCTCGTCAACATGACTTCCTATATCCGCTTATCTTTCAAGAGTCTATTTCTACATTTGCTCATGATCAGAGGTCCGTTTTGTTGGAAAATGTGGATTATGACAAAAAATTTAGTTTTCTACTTCTTAAACGTTTAATTAATCGAATGGATCAACAGAACCATTTTGCTCTTTTTACTAATACTAATGGTTCTAACCAAAATGAATTTTTGGGACACAATAAGAATTTGTATTCTCAAATGCTATCAGAGGGTTTTTCAGTAATTATAGAAATTTTCTTTTCCCTACGACTAGAATCTTTTTGCGAAAGGAAACAAATAGTAAAATTTCAGAATTTACGCTCAATTCATTCCCTATTTCCTTTTTTAGAAGATCAATTGGTACATTTAACTTATGTGTCAGATATAGAAATAACCCCTCCCATCCATCTCGAAATATTGGTGCAAACCCTACGCTACTGGGTGAAAGATGCTTCTTCGTTACATTTAGGGCGCTTCTTTCTTTACAAGTATGATAATTGGAACAGCCTTATTACACTAAAGAAATCCATTTCCATTTTTTTAAAAAAGAATCAAAAATGCTTCTTGTTCCTCTATAATTCTCATGTATGTGAATCCGAATCCATCCTCAGTTTTCTTCGTAACCAGTCGTTTTATTTACGATCAACATCTTTTGGACTCTTTTTTGAGCGAATCCACTTCTATGGAAAAATAAAAAAACCTCTTGTAGAAGTCTGTTCTATTCAAACCAAGCTAGGGTTGTTCAAGGATCCTTTTATTCATTATGTTAGGTATCAAGGAAAAGCCTTTTTGGGCTCAAAAGGTACGCCTCTCTTGATGAGTAAATGGAAATATTACCTTATCCATTTATGGCAATGTCATTTTTACGTGTGGGTTCAACCCGGCAGAGTTC